GGTAATGAAATTATTCGTGAGGCTTGCAAATGGAGTCCTGAACTGGCTGCTGCGTGTGAGGTATGGAAGGAGATCAAATTTGAATTCGAAGCAATGGATACTTTGTAATTCAATAATTACTGTTCGGTCTGTTAATTGAATTGGAATTAAACTCGGCCCAATCTTTTACTAAAAGGATTGAGCCGAATACAAAAATTCTATTGTATCCACTTTGGCTAGAGAATCTATTTTGGATAGATCTATATACTTAATCTAGATATACAAGATTTAAAATTCAATAAAATAAAAAAGAAGATTCAAAAACTCAAATATCAAATATTTCGATTCTTGGATTGGATCCACAATTAATCCTATGGATCCTTAGGATTGGTGTAGTTCTTTTATATCTTCTAGTTTCCCTGGATAGAGCTACGTATCAAAACCCCTTTTTACCCATCCTGTATATTGTCCTTTTCATTTTGTGTCGCAATGGAAACTTTACTTAATTATTTGATTAGTTAGTAGACGAGATTTTATAAAAAAAGTCCTTACTTATTAGTAGATTAGGAGAGAATAAATATTTCGTTTTTTTTTTTTTTCAATACTTAATTAGTTAATAATCCTAGTGATTCTAGTTCTATGTTTATTCTGATAAGAAATAGGATATTAACAAAAATTCTTTTTCATCGAATGACTATTCATTTATTGTATTTTCATGTAAATAAAATAGGGGGCAAAAAACTCTATGGAAAAATGGCAGTTCAATTCGATGTTGTCTAACAAGGAGTTAGAATTAGAACACAGGTGTGGATTAAGTAATCGTAGTCCTATTGATGAACATATCAGTGAAAGTGAAGATCCGAATCGCAATGATAGGCATCATCATAGTCGGAGTTATAGTGACAGTTCTACTTACAGTAATGTGGATCATTTATTTGGTGTCAAGGACATTGGGAATTTCATCTCTGATGACACTTTTATAGTTAGGGATAAGAATGGGGACAGCTATTCCATATATTTTGATATTGAAAATAAACTTTTTGAGATTAACAAGGACCATTCTTTTCTGAGTGAACTCGAAAAACCTTTGTCTAGTTATCCGAATTCTGATTATCTCAATAATGGATCGAATAGTGACGACCCTTACTACGATCGTTACATATATGATACTCAATATAGTTGGAATAATCATATTAATAGTTGTATTGACAGTTATCTTGATTCTCAACTACGCATTGATGCTTACATTGTAAGTAGTAGTGACAATTATAGTGACAGTTATATTTATCGTTCCATTTATGGTGAAAATAGAAATAGTAGTGAAAGCGAGAGTTCCAGTATAAAGAACACGGGTGATTTAACTATAAGAGAAAGTTATAATAATCTCGATGTAACGCAAAAATACAGGCATTTGTGGGTTCAATGCGAAAAGTGTTATGGATTAAATTATAAGAAAATTTTGAAGTCAAAAATGAATATTTGTGAACAATGTGGATATTATTTGAAAATGAGTAGTTCAGATAGAATAGAACTTTTGATTGATCCAGGCACGTGGTATCCTATGGATGAAGACATGGTCTCTCTGGATCCCATTGAGTTTCATTCGGAGGAGGAGCCTTATAAAGATCGTATTGATTCTTATCAAAGAAAGACAGGGTTAACTGAGGCTGTTCAAACAGGTATAGGCCAACTAGATGGTATTCCCGTCGCAATTGGGGTTATGGATTTTCAGTTTATGGGGGGTAGTATGGGATCTGTAGTCGGGGAGAAAATTACCCGTTTGATCGAGTATGCTACCAAAAAATTTATACCTCTTATTATAGTGTGTGCTTCTGGGGGTGCACGTATGCAAGAAGGAAGTTTGAGCTTGATGCAAATGGCTAAAATATCTTCTGCTTTATACGATTATCAATCAAAAAAAAAACTATTTTATGTACCAATTCTTACATCTCCGACTACGGGTGGGGTGACAGCGAGTTTTGGTATGTTGGGGGATATCATTATTGCCGAACCCAATGCCTACATTGCATTTGCGGGTAAAAGAGTAATTGAACAAACATTGAATAAAACAGTACCCGAAGGGTCACAAGCGGCCGAATATTTATTCCAGAAAGGTTTATTCGATCTAATTGTACCACGTAATCTTTTAAAAAGCGTTCTGAGTGAGTTATTTCAACTTCACGCTTTCTTTCCTTTGAATAAAAATTCAAAGACTATTCAGTTTAATTAGTTTTACACGTAGTTAGTTTATCGGAATCAAAGTAAAAATAATAAGAATGGAGTTTTCTTTGGTGACCTCAAATCTATAAAATTTAATTCTAGAAAGAATCACAAGTTGCATCTAATTTTTTAATTTTTCTTTTTTTTTGTTTACTTTGATTCATGATTACGAATCAGCGAGCCTCTATAAAAGAATGCATTTTTGCTTTTGTGAAATTAGGCGAAGTTCCTCTTACCTTCTTACGTAGGTATTCTATAAATTAATGAAAATGAAAGTTTCATAATTACAATAATAGTAATTCGAATCGAATTAATAAGAATTGTAATTCTATAATTAAAAATGTAAAATTATTACAAGATATCTTTATAACATTATAACAATAGAAACTATATAATAATAACAGGTACAAATAGTAAATTTAATCGAGGTATTCATTCTATGATAACTTTCAACTTTCCCTCTATTTTTGTGCCTTTAGTAGGCCTAGTATTTCCGGCCATGGCAATGGCTTCTTTATTTCTTTATGTTCAAAAAAACAAGATTGTTTAGATCTAATAGGACTAAATCTCATTTTTTTTTGAACTTAGATAAAAAAATATCTATTTATTTGAGTATGGTATAACATAGGGTTTCGGCTGAACAGAAATCGACCATATAGAAATGAAAGAGTTCTTATACATACAGAAAATGATATATGATATATGAGTCAATTTATTCTAGCTATTTTCCACTAGAATAAGGATTGGCGGATGTCTGAAATGGAAAGTCTATGTAGTAATATGTCTGCCACTATCCTTAGTAGGGCCATAAAGTGAAGAGGCATTTTTCCATCTAACCCGTTTTATGAATTATTCCTAAGGGTTCATATCAAAATAGTGCTAGTTGATGAAAGTTATTTCGGCAACAAAAAAAGTAAAGTCAAATTCATTGGGCTATGCTCTCAATTCCAATAAACTGAAATCAGATCAAGTATGAGTTGGCGATCAGAACATATATGGATAGAACTTATAAAGGGGTCTCGAAAAATAAGTAATTTTTTCTGGGCCATTATCCTTTTTTTAGGTTCATTAGGCTTCTTATTGGTTGGAACTTCCAGTTATCTTGATAAAAATTTGATATCTTTTTTTCCGTCTCAACAAATAGTTTTTTTTCCACAAGGGCTCGTAATGTCTTTTTATGGGGTCGCGGGTCTTTTTATTAGCGCCTATTTATGGTGTACAATTTCGTGGAATGTAGGTAGTGGTTATGATCGATTCGATAGAAAAGAAGGAATAGTGTGTATTTTTCGTTGGGGATTTCCTGGAAAAAACCGTCGTGTCTTCCTCCGATTTCTAATAAAAGATATTCAGTCTGTGCGAGTAGAAGTTAAAGAGGGTATTTATTCTCGTCGTGTTCTTTATATGGAAATCCGAGGCCAGGGGGCCATTCCCTTGACGCGTACGGATGAGAATTTTACGCCACGAGAAATTGAACAAAAAGCGGCTGAATTGGCCTATTTTTTGCGTGTCCCAATTGAAGTTTTTTGAGAAATAAAGAATTAATGCTTTATCAGCAGTAAAGAAAAAGTAACGAACCCTCTTTGTTCTCTAATATAACTTCACTGAAGTTTCTTCAGAACGTTGATTTGAGTCAAAGCAAAGCAGCGGCGGACGTAACAACCCTAAAACGAAACTCTTTTTTGGGGGTTTTTATGCATATGGAAATACACTCAATTCAGCAACAAAACAAGTAACGAATCGAAATATTGTAAATATTGTAATTGATACTTTAGATCCAGATGAATCATATCTTGTTTTGTCAATTTTTTATTTTACCGTATCTTTATTATCCTTTTCTTTTTTTTGTGCTATTTGATTACCAAACAATTGGGTCGCTTATAACAATACCTATATACTGGATTTTTTATATATAAGTTTAAGTTATTCTTTCGCGCATTCATCGAAAGGCGGTACTTGTTTCGAATTTGACTTTGACCAATTGAGATATCTGGAAATAAGGTTTTGTATTATTTCTTTTTTAATTCTATTGCTTCATTTGAATTCGAAGTGGATTTTTATTCTCTATTTTTATTTTTTATAGATTCAAGGACTAATCTCGGAATCCCCCCAAAACAGTGAATAGACTCCTAGACTCAACGCCTTGCAATAGAACTTATGCTTCATAGAAATATTAGATTGCATAGAGTCGGCGAATGAGGTAAGTTCATTCACAATTCACAAATTAAAATGGCACAAAAGAAAGCATTTACTCCTCTTATATATCTTGCATCTGTAGTAGTTTTTCCCTGGTGGATTTCTAATAAAAGTCTGGAATCTTGGGTTATTTATTGGTGGAATACTAACCAATCCGAAACTTTTTTGAATGATATTCAAGAAAAGAATATTCTAGAAAAATTTATAGAATTAGAAGAACTAGTCCTCTTGGACGAAATGATCAAGGAATACTCGGAGACACATATACAAAAGTTTCGTATAGGAATGCACAAAGAAACGATCCAATTAATCAAGATATACAACGAGGATTTTATCCATACGATTTTTCATTTCTCGACAAATATAATCTCTTTCATTATTCTAAGTGGTTATTCTATTCTGGGTAATGAAGAACTCGTTATTCTTAACTCTTGGGCTCAAGAATTCTTATATAACCTAAGCGATACAATAAAAGCTTTTTCTATTCTTTTATTAACTGATTTATGTATCGGATTTCATTCCCCCCATGGGTGGGAACTAATGATTGGTTCCGTTTACCAAGATTTTGGATTTGTTCATAACGATCAAATTATATCTGGTCTTGTTTC